TCAGAAATTACCCCTCAACATCCCCTCACGGTGCCGCCGATGACTTTCGCCCCCAGGCTCAAAAATCACCCGCCGCAGCCTTCAGGAAYTACCCCTCAACATCCCCTCACGGTGCCGCCRATGACTTTTGCCCCCAAGCTCAAAAATCACCCGCCGCAGCCTTCAGRAAYTACCCYTCAACATCCCCTCACRGTGCCGCCRATGACTTTTGCCCCCAAGCTCAAAAATCACCCSCCGCAGCCTTCAAGAACTACCCCTCAACATCCCCTCACAGTACCGCCGATGACTTTTACCCTCCCCCAAGCTCAAAAATCACCCSCCGCAGCCTTCAGAAATTACCCYTCAACATCCCCTCACRGTGCCGCCGATGACTTTTGCCCCCAAGCTCAAAAATCACCCGCCRCAGCCTTCARGAACTACCCYTCAACATCCCCTCACGGTGCCGCCRATGACTTTTGCCCCCAAGCTCAAAAATCACCCGCCGCAGCCTTCAGAAATTACAGCCAAACCATTATTTATATGATTAAACGAAAAATACCGTTTAAATTGGACAATAAGTAAAGTATTTAATTATGATAATTAATTAAAGTAACACTAATTATGATGACCTCATTTTTTTTTTATACTTAAAAAATGAGGTCATCATATAAATTTCATATGAAAAAAAAAAAATTTTTTTTATAAAATATTCTATAATTATTTTTATTATATAATAAAAATTATTTAATATTTATTTAATTATATATAAATATGTAATTATTAGATTTATATAATTAATTAATTTAGAATAATACTTTATTATTTAAATATTATATTATATAAATATGTAATATGATTATTATTATTATAAATATGGTACTATATTAAAATAGAATATTATTATTTGGTTAAATCTTCTTTCCTCTTTTCCTATAAACATATCTGGTAGATATGGTTAATGATATAATATAAGTTCTTATTATATACCCCTCAAACCTAAAATCTAAAAAAAAAATATCTCCATTAAATGGCTTTTACTTTAAGTGAATTTATCTCAGAAATTTGGGATTTTTGAATTTTGAAAAAAAATCCCAAATTTCGGGCTAAAATCGGGTAAAATCGGGCAAAATCGGGCAAAATCGGGCGATTTAAGAAATCCATTTCCCACAAAGAAATTTGCCCTCAATCCACCACTAACCCTCCAATAATTAACCTCCTTAAAGCAACCGCCCAACTTTAATAAACCATGAAGCACTAGTCCAGTAATTTACACCTATAAAGGTTTAAGCCTTTCTTATCAAGGGGCCTTATTTTGATTAAACTAATTTCCATGATTTTATCTTAAAAAGCTAGTGTTCAGTCTTCTGACCAATGAGCTACTGAAATTTCAATAAACATAAATGAAGTGCCTGATTAAAGGATTATCTTGATAGGGTAAAACAAGTAAATTAATTTACCTTCATTATATTTAATAGAATTAAACTATTACTAAGAACATCAAAAATTCTTGTGCATCATACACTAAAATATAAATTATAGAAAGATAAGCTAACTAAGCTACTGGGTTCATACCCCATTTATAGAGGTTCTAACCCTCTTCTCTCTAATGTTTAATAATCCAACTAAACTCCTCTTTCTCCTGACACTTGTGAGTGGAACTTTCCTTGCTATCTCAGCCAACTCTTGATTTGGCGCATGAATCGGCCTTGAAATCAATTTACTTTCATTCATCCCTTTAATGACTAACTCAAAAAATCTTCTTTCTACAGAAGCCTCCTTAAAATACTTTTTAATCCAAGCCCTTGCTTCTGCAACACTCCTAATAATTGTTATTCTCTCTGCCTTAATTTTTAGAAGTCCTGAATCTCTCCTAATTAATAACGAATTCATAACTACAATTATTTCCTCCACCCTTATATTAAAGATAGGTGCTGCCCCTTTCCACTTCTGGTTCCCGGGAGTAATAGAGGGCCTCAATTGACTGAATGGTCTAACTTTAATAACCTGGCAAAAAATTGCCCCTTTAATACTCTTATCTTATAATATCTCTATAAATATTTTCACAGCTTCAATTATCCTTCTTTCAGTACTTATCGGCTCACTTGGAGGATTTAACCAAACATCCCTTCGTAAAATTCTTGCCTACTCCTCAATTAATCACCTCGGATGAATGATCTCCGCCTTAATCATAGGGGAAAACCTAATAATTTTTTATTTTTCTATCTACTCTTTATTAACTTTTGCTATAGTTATGATATTTAACAACTTTAAACTTTTCCATCTTAATCAGATTTTTTCTCTAAATTACCTCTCCCCTGTTAATAAATTTGCTATTTTTACAACCCTACTTTCGCTTGGGGGGTTGCCTCCATTTCTAGGATTCCTTCCTAAATGATTAATTATTCAAAACATAGCACAAGAAGGCTATCTCGTTATCATCACGCTAATAGTAATAATAACCTTAATCACCCTCTTCTACTATGTACGAACAAGATTTGGAGCCTTCATACTTTCCTACACAGAAACCCTTTGAAATTCTCAGCAATTTCATAAAAACCTCTCCCCATTAACTCTCCTCCTATCAATCATGTCCGCCCTAGGATTAGGAGTCTGTACAATCATCTTTAATATCTATTAAAAGGCTTTAAGTTAAGCAAACTAATAGCCTTCAAAGCTGTAAATAAAGTATAATTCTTTAAGCCTTAGTAAAAAATTACTCCTTTAGAATTGCAGTCTAATATCATTATTGACTATAAAGCCTGATAGAAGAGGGCTTCCCTCCTACATAGATTTACAATCTATTGCCTAATTCTCAGCCATTCTATCTACCGCGACAATGATTATTTTCAACAAATCATAAGGATATTGGAACTCTATACTTCATCTTTGGAGCCTGATCAGGCATGGTAGGAACAGCTTTAAGCCTTCTTATCCGAGCTGAGCTAGGCCAACCTGGTTCTTTAATCGGAGATGACCAAATTTATAATGTAATTGTAACCGCTCACGCTTTTGTTATAATTTTCTTTATAGTTATGCCTATTATAATTGGGGGCTTTGGTAATTGACTGGTTCCATTAATACTTGGAGCCCCAGATATGGCCTTCCCTCGAATAAATAATATAAGTTTTTGACTTCTCCCTCCCTCACTTACTCTCCTTTTAACTAGAAGTTTAGTTGAAAATGGGGCAGGAACTGGGTGAACTGTGTACCCTCCCCTGTCAGCCGGAATTGCCCATGCTGGAGCCTCCGTCGACATGGCCATCTTCTCATTGCACCTTGCAGGGGTCTCATCTATCCTAGGGGCAGTAAATTTCATTACTACTGTTATTAATATACGGTCAAGAGGAATAACCCTCGACCGAATACCTCTTTTTGTCTGAGCTGTAGCTATCACTGCCCTACTTCTCCTCCTAAGTCTGCCTGTATTAGCAGGAGCTATCACTATATTATTAACAGATCGAAATTTAAATACTTCTTTCTTTGATCCTGCTGGAGGAGGGGATCCCATTTTATACCAGCACCTCTTTTGATTTTTTGGTCACCCAGAAGTCTACATTTTAATTCTCCCCGGATTTGGATTAATCTCCCATATTATTAGTCAAGAGAGAGGAAAGAAGGAAGCATTTGGATCACTCGGAATAATTTATGCCATACTTTCAATTGGTCTATTAGGGTTTGTTGTGTGAGCACACCACATATTTACTGTTGGAATAGATGTCGATACCCGTGCCTACTTCACTTCAGCGACAATAATTATTGCTGTTCCTACAGGAATTAAAATTTTCAGCTGACTAGCTACTCTTCATGGGGCCCAATTAAATTACAGCCCCGCACTTCTTTGAGCTCTTGGGTTCGTCTTCCTCTTTACTATTGGGGGATTAACAGGTGTAGTCCTCGCTAACTCCTCTGTTGATATCATTCTCCATGACACATACTATGTAGTAGCTCATTTTCACTATGTTCTATCTATAGGAGCTGTCTTTGCTATTATAGCAGGATTCGTTCAGTGATACCCCTTGTTTACAGGTCTTACAATAAACCCTCGGTGATTAAAAATCCAGTTTGCTATCATATTCTTTGGGGTAAACTTAACATTTTTCCCCCAGCACTTTTTAGGATTAGCAGGAATACCTCGCCGGTATTCTGACTACCCAGATGCATACACTGCTTGAAACGTAGTATCTTCAGTTGGATCAACAATCTCTTTAATCGGGGTACTATTTTTAATTTTTATTGTTTGAGAAAGCATAATTTCTAACCGTATTGCTTTATTCCCTCTCCAGATAACGACATCTATTGAATGATACCAAAATCTCCCTCCTGCCGAACATAGCTACTCTGAACTACCAATGCTATCAGGATTCTAATGTGGCAGATAAGTGCCATGGATTTAAGCTCCATATATAAAGGTTTTTCCTTTCATTAGAAAATGGCAACATGAGCTAATTTAAGACTCCAAGACAGAGGTTCCCCCCTCATAGAACAACTAACCTTTTTCCATGATCACGCTTTACTAATCCTAATCATAATTACAGCCTTAGTTAGATACTTAATATCCACACTATTTTTTAATTCCCAGATTAACCGATATTTACTCGACGGGCAAACTATTGAAGTAATTTGAACAATTTTGCCTGCTGTAACATTAATTTTCATTGCTCTTCCTTCCTTACGACTTCTATATTTACTAGATGAAGTAAGCAACCCTGCCATTACATTAAAAACAATTGGACATCAGTGGTACTGAAGTTATGAATATTCAGACTTCCTACAAGTTGAATTTGACTCCTATATAATCCCCTACCATGAAATGAACACAGACGGCTTTCGCTTATTAGATGTGGATAACCGAGCCGTACTCCCTATAAACACCCAAATTCGAATCCTTGTAACAGCTGCTGACGTCCTGCACTCCTGAGCTGTCCCAGCCTTAGGGGTTAAGGTCGACGCAACTCCTGGACGATTAAACCAAACTAGCTTCCTAATAAATCGGCCAGGTCTTTATTTTGGCCAATGTTCTGAAATTTGTGGGGCTAACCACAGATTTATGCCAATTGTTATTGAAAGAGTTCCTACTAATAACTTTATCTCCTGAGTGACTTCCCTAAGTGAAGCCTCATTAGATGACTGAAAGCAAGTATTGGTCTCTTAAACCACTTCATAGTAAATTAGCAATTACTTCTAATGAAGAAATTAGTTAAATTAACATTAGTATGTCATGCTAAAATTATTAGTTATTAATCTAATATTTCTTAATCCCACAAATAGCCCCTATTAGATGACTTCTCCTATTTTTTATTTTCTCAATCACTTTAATTATTTTTAATGCCATGAATTATTTCTCTTTCCTGCCTAAGACCCCGGAAATCTCTGAGAAAAAAATTTCTCAAACACCAATAGCCTGAAAATGATAACAAATTTATTTTCCGTTTTTGATCCTTCAACTAGTATTTTAAACCTTTCTTTAAATTGAGTAAGAACAATTCTCGGCCTAACGCTTATTCCCTCGATATTTTGGTTTATACCAAATCGTTATAACCTTTTATGAAACAAGACTCTCCTGACACTTCACAATGAATTCAAAACACTTCTTGGGCCATCTGGTCATGTAGGAAGATCATTTATTTTTATTTCTTTGTTCTCCGTAATTCTATTCAACAATTTCCTTGGGCTTTTCCCATACATTTTCACAAGCTCTAGCCACTTAGTAATAACCCTGGCCTTAGCACTTCCTTTATGGCTAAGATTCATAATCTATGGATGAATTAATCATACCCAACACATATTTGCCCACCTAGTTCCTCAGGGAACTCCTGCTGTTCTAATACCTTTTATAGTATGTATTGAAACTATTAGAAATGTAATTCGGCCAGGAACTCTGGCTGTCCGACTTGCTGCTAACATAATTGCTGGCCACTTATTACTTACCCTTCTTGGTAATACAGGCCCAAGACTAACTTACTCAATCCTATCACTTTTAATTGTAGCTCAAATTGCTCTCCTTGTTCTAGAATCAGCAGTAGCTATTATTCAATCCTATGTATTTGCTGTTCTTAGTACCCTCTACTCTAGAGAAGTAAACTAATGTCAACACATGCTAACCACCCCTATCACCTTGTTGATCAAAGTCCATGACCCTTGACAGGAGCAATTGGTGCCCTAGTCTCAGTTTCCGGGCTACTCCAATGGTTTCATCAATATAATATAACTCTATTAAATTTAGGGTTCTTAATTACATCATTAACCATAATCCTCTGATGACGAGACGTCACACGAGAAGGGACTTTCCAGGGACTCCACACATACCCGGTTACTCTCGGATTACGATGAGGAATAATTCTTTTTATTGTATCTGAAGTCTTTTTTTTTATCTCCTTCTTTTGAGCATTTTTTCACAGTAGACTTTCCCCGACAGGAGAGCTGGGGGCAATCTGACCCCCTGCTGGAATTATTCCTTTCAACCCCCTACAAATTCCCCTATTAAATACAGCAATTTTACTTGCCTCTGGTGTAACTGTTACATGAGCTCACCATGCCCTTATAGAAGGAAACCACTCACAGACTACTCAAGGATTATTTTTTACAGTAATTTTAGGAATTTACTTTTCCATCCTCCAAGCTTACGAATACATCGAAGCCCCATTTGCTATTTCTGACTCAGTTTATGGCTCTACATTTTATGTTGCAACAGGCTTCCACGGACTTCATGTAATTATTGGGACAACTTTCCTGTTAATCTCCCTTCTACGGCACACTTCCCATCACTTTTCCAGAAATCATCACTTCGGTTTTGAGGCTGCTGCCTGATACTGACACTTTGTCGATGTAGTTTGATTATTTTTATATATCTCCATTTACTGATGAGGTAGATAATTTATTTAGTATAAAAGTATATTTGACTTCCAATCAAAAGGACTGAATTTATTTCAGAATAAATAATCTTTAGACTTGCTGTAACCTCAACTGTCATCTTAATTATTGCCATCATTGTAATAATTTTAGCCTCTCTGCTATCCAAAAAATCAATTATTGACCGTGAAAAAAGTTCACCTTTTGAGTGTGGGTTTGACCCAAAAAGTTCCTCCCGACTACCTTTCTCTCTCCGATTCTTCCTTATTGCAGTTATTTTCTTAATCTTTGATGTCGAAATTGCCCTACTTCTACCTATAATTTTAATCCTCCCCCAATCCAATATTTTCAACTGATTAATTGTAAGAATTTTCTTCTTGTTTATTTTAATTATTGGATTATATCATGAATGAAATCAGGGAGCTCTAGACTGAGCTAATTAGGACTGTAGTTAATTATAACATTTGGTTTGCATTCAAAAGGTATTGAATATCAATCTGTCTTAGAATAAGAAGCGATCAATTGCATTCAGTTTCGACCTGACCCTAGATAATAAATATCCTTATTCTAATTTAATTGAAACCAAAAAGAGGTATATCACTGTTAATGATATCATTGAATTTTAAATTCCAATTAAGGAAATGTGGGGTCCAAGAGGAAGCTGCTAACTTCTATCTCTAGCGGTTTAACTCCGTTTACATTTCTATTTATGTAGTTTAATAAAAAACATTACATTTTCACTGTAAAAATAAAGCTTAAGCTTTCTTAAATATATTCAAAGATTAAAAAAATCTCTTTAACATCTTCAGTGTCACGCTCTAAATTATAAGCTATTTGAATTAAAGCATAATTAGTCTTAATAAGACTACTAACCAAAGGATAAAACTCAACAAATAAGTCTTTAAGTCATTATTCTGTCATCACTGACTGATCTTTGATCCTTCTAGAAAAAACTGATAAAGACCTTGGGCCCCTAAAAACTCTCTTCAACCAAAGTCAATAGACTTAGAAACGACCCCTCCTAGATGAAGAGGCTGGTATCTCACCCCATAAGTCGAAATAAAAGGTATAAACCACATTGACCCTATAAAACCTCTTAGTAAATAAAAACGTAATGTAAACAACTTATAATTTAAGGAAAACTTAGCCAACTCATATCCAAGTCAACCACCAATTAATCTCACTCTTAGTGCTAAAGTTTTTAAGTAGAAAGGTAAACAGATTATAGACGGCGTGGGAAATAATACTCAACTTAAAAGACTCCCTCCTAAAACAGCTATAAAACTTAATCCCATTATCCCCCGTAACATAATTCACCCCTCATCATTTAAAGGGTGCAAAGCTCTAGTATTAAAATCCCCACTTATTGAATAATAAACTAATCGTAAAGTATAGCAAACAGTCAATCCAGTAGAAAAAAAATAAAGAATAAAACTAAAAAAATTTATATATCTCAAAGAAACAATTTCCAAAATTAAGTCCTTTGAATAAAACCCCGCTAAGAAAGGTGTCCCACATAATGCAAGATTTGATAAATTAAAACAAGAAGAAGTCAAAGGTATCTGAACTACTAATCCCCCCATAAATCGAATGTCCTGGCTATCCTTCATATTGTGGATAATTGCCCCCGCACATATAAATAATAGTGCCTTAAACAAAGCATGTGTTAATAAATGAAAAAAAGCCAGTTTAGGAAATCCTATTGCTAAAATTCTTATTATTAACCCTAACTGACTAAGTGTTGACAAGGCAATAATCTTTTTTAAATCAAACTCAAAATTAGCCCCTAGCCCAGCCATAAATATTGTCAGCCCCCCTATTAATAAAAGAAACTTGCCTAATACATTATCAACTAATAAAACATTAAAACGAATAAGTAAATAAACCCCCGCTGTTACAAGTGTTGATGAATGGACTAAAGCAGATACCGGAGTAGGAGCTGCTATAGCTGCTGGTAGCCATGAAGAAAAAGGAATCTGAGCACTCTTGGTCATTGCAGCCAATATTACTAAAGCCCCAATAATTAACATCTCCCTTCTATCCTTTCTGCATTCTAAATAATAAATATAATTCCATCTCCCAAAATTTAATATTCAGGCAATTGCTAATAATAAAGCAACGTCCCCAATACGATTTGAAAGGGCTGTAAGTATCCCTGCATTATAAGACTTTACATTCTGATAATAAATCACCAGCAAGTAAGATACTAGACCTAGTCCATCCCAGCCTAATAAAATTCTAATTAGATTAGGTCTAATAATCAAAAACATTATTGACAAAACAAATATAAGTACTAAAATAATAAAACGATTAATCATTAAATCCCCTGCCATATATTCATCTCTATAAAAAATAACTAAAGAGGCAATAAATAAAACAAATCCTATAAAAATTAAAGATATTCAATCAAATAAAAAAGTCATAACAACCGCAGATGAATTTAATCTTAACACCTCTCACTCGATAAAATAAACCAAATCACTTATAATAAAATAAAAACCGGTAATGATTAATATTAATGAAATTATAAATAAAACAACAAATCTAATTAAACAAATAGACAAAGAAGATCATAAAATGACCTAAGATGAACAATTTCATATCACTGACACCACAAATCAAAATTTTATTTAAACTACTTAAGTTAAATCACTACAACCATAAAACTAGGGGCTCACTTTTCAAAATAAGTAAATTCAATGGCACCCAATGCAAAAATAATAATAAGTACTCCCGTGTATACCCTATCGCACAAGCATACACCCCAGAATAAATCTTCCCATGTTGACTGTAAGAATACAAGTATAAAGTATAGGCAGCACTAAAAAAAGATAAAAGTCTTAATATAACTATTCTCACTCAACTTCACCCCACTAAGCTATTTAAAAGACTAATTTCTCTTAATAAATTTAATGAGGGAGGTGCAGCTATATTACAAGATCTTAATAAAAATCATCATAAAGCCATGCTTGGTATAAAATTTATTATCCCCTTATTAATAAAAAGTCTTCGTCTCCCTAAACGCTCATAGCAAATATTAGCTAAACAAAATAAGCCAGATGAACATAACCCATGAGCAATTATTAAAGTAAAAGAGCCACAAAAACCCCAATAAGTCATCGTTATGATCCCGCCCAATACAATTCCTATATGAGCAACAGAAGAATACGCAATTAAAGCCTTCAAATCGGTTTGACGCAAACATACCAATCTAATCAATACGCCCCCAACAAGTCTGACCCCGACCCAAACAAAATTAAAAGCTAGCCCCGAAAGAACAAGTACCTTAAAAACTCGTAAAAGACCATAGCCCCCTAACTTAAGTAATACCCCTGCCAAAATTATTGACCCTGAAACTGGGGCCTCTACATGAGCCTTTGGTAATCATAGGTGAACTAAAAACATAGGCATTTTTACTAGAAATGCTATAATTATACATAAATAAAATAACAACTGACTTCTACTCTCCCCTACCAGAAGAGGAAAATATAAAGAGTGCTCTCCCCCGTACAGACAAAAAATTCCCACTAATAAAGGCAAAGAAGCTAATAAAGTATAAAATAATAAATATACCCCCGCCTGTAACCGTTCAGGCTGGTACCCTCAACCTAAAATTAAAAATAAGGTAGGAATAAGTCTTCTCTCGAAGAATAAATAGAACATAAATAAATTAGTTACACTAAATGTGCAATACAATAAAATCAACAAGACTATAACTATCCCTAAAAAAAACCCTTGGTACGCCTTAGCTCGCAAAACTGATTCTCTTGCAGTCATCATTAACACACAAATTCAAAATCTTAATAAAATTAAACCAAAGGACAATACATCACACCCAAAAAAGTAGCTCAAATTTCCAAAAAAGCTTCTAAAAACAGTTCTAAATATAAAAAAGAATGCCACTATAAATAATATACACTGAACCATTCATCACATTCCCTGTATGAAACACAACGGGGTCAAAAAGATTAAAGTTAATAAAATCTTTAGCATTGTAAAACTCTGAATGACTGAAAATAATCATTCCCATGTGTACGAATTATTGATACTAAAATGGAAAGACCCAATGCCCCCTCACAAACTGAAAAAGTCAGGAATATCATGCTAAAAAACAACTCATAATTTAAAAAATTTAAATAAATAAATAAAAATAAAAACAAACTTAAAACAATAAATTCTAAGCTTAAAAGAGTTAAAAGCAGATGCTTACGTTTAGAAGAAAAGACTCAGCCCCCACAAATAAATATAAAAATAGGGAATACTCAATAAAAAGATGTTAACATTAGTTTTAATAGTTTAAATAAAAACATTGGTCTTGTAAACCAAAAATAAGAACACTTCTTTTAAAACTTCAGGGAAAAGAGAAACCTCCTATCACTAGTCCCCAAAACTAATATTTTTCTTAAACTACTCCCTGATATGTATCAATCTATTATTATAATTGTAGGAATATTATCAAGCATTACCTTTACACAGATAAATCACCCCTTAGCAATAGGACTAATACTCCTTGTCCAGACCCTGATCATTTGCTTAGCTACGGGAATAATAGCAAAAAGATTCTGATTTTCCTATATTCTCTTCCTAGTTTTTCTAGGAGGTTTGTTAGTTTTATTCATTTATGTAACAAGACTTGCCTCAAATGAAATATTTTCTTTATCAACTAAAATCATTGTTTTTATTAGTGGTCCCCTTGTTCTTCTCACTCTACTGTCAATATCAACAGATATACTGATTACCTTGACCAATTATCTTAACAGAGACATAATCACTCTCCAGTCTTCATTTATATATCAAGAAGAGGCTACCCAAACCCTCCTTAAGTTATATAATGCCCCAACTAGTATTATTACACTCATACTAGTGGCATACTTGTTCCTCACACTAATTGCAGTTGTTAGAATCACCAATATTTTTAATGGTCCCCTGCGTGAAAAAAACTAATGAATAAACCATTACGAAATAGACATCCCCTATTTAAAATTGCCAACAGAGCTCTTGTTGACCTTCCTACCCCCTCAAATATTTCCGTTTGATGAAACTTCGGTTCATTATTAGGACTTTGTTTAGTTATTCAAATCGCAACAGGCTTGTTCTTGGCTATACACTACACTGCTCATATTGACCTAGCCTTTTCCAGAGTTGCCCATATTTGTCGAGATGTTAATTATGGCTGGCTCCTACGAACCATACATGCAAATGGAGCCTCATTCTTCTTCATTTGTATTTACTTACACATTGGGCGAGGAATATATTACGGCTCCTATCTATTTATACACACCTGAATAGTTGGTGTAATTATTTTATTCTTAGTTATAGGAGCAGCTTTTATAGGATACGTTTTACCCTGAGGGCAAATATCTTTCTGAGGGGCCACCGTTATTACAAATCTCCTCTCAGCAGTTCCGTACTTAGGCCTAGATTTAGTTCAATGAGTTTGAGGAGGATTCGCGGTTGATAATGCCACTCTAACCCGATTTTTCACTTTCCACTTCCTCTTACCCTTCATGGTGGCAGGAGCTACTCTAATTCACCTTCTATTTCTCCATCAGACAGGGTCTAATAATCCCCTAGGTCTCAATAGAGACATTGATAAAATCCCTTTTCACCCATATTTCTCTTTTAAGGATATTGCAGGATTCTTAATCCTATTAATATCTTTAACAGTCTTAACTCTTCTTGAGCCCTACATACTAGGTGACCCAGATAATTTTACCCCTGCCAACCCTCTAGTTACTCCTGTTCATATTCAACCAGAATGATACTTCCTATTTGCCTATGCCATCTTACGATCAATTCCCAATAAGTTAGGCGGAGTAATCGCCCTAGTTCTCTCCATTGCCATCTTATTTATTCTCCCCTTCACAAACAAAAGAAATTTCCGAGGAAATCAATTCTACCCTATCAATCAATTTATATTCTGATCACTATTGGTAATCGTTATCCTATTAACATGAATTGGTGCCCGACCAGTAGAAGATCCATACATTCTAGTAGGACAAGTTTTAACCGTCTTATACTTCCTCTACTATATCCTAAATCCTGTTGTATATAAGCTTTGAGATAAAATTCTCAATTAAGTCAATTAGCTTTATGAAAGCATATGTTTTGAAAACATAAGACAGAAGTTTAATTCTTCTATTGACTTTACTAAAAAGAATGCACTATAACATTAAACTTATAAAAAAGATCTTTACCCCAATAAATAAAAATAAATAATTTAAAGATAAAGGTAAAAAACTTTTTCAGGCTAAATACATCAATTTATCATAACGAAATCGGGGCAATGTCCCTCGCACTCAAATAAACATAAAAGAAATAAATGTTAGCTTCAAAAAAAAAGATAAAGAAAATAAATCACACCCTAAGAAAATTACACAAAAAAGCATTCTTATAAATAAAATTCTAGCATATTCTGCCAAAAAAATTAAAGCAAAGCCTCCACTTCTATACTCCACATTAAACCCAGACACTAGCTCGGACTCCCCCTCCGCAAAATCAAAAGGAGTCCGATTAGTTTCTGCTAAACATGAAGCAAATCAACTTAAAGCTAATGGAAATGTTAAAAATATAAATCAAAGGCCATTTTGAAAAATTATAAAATCTAATAAACAAAATCCTCCCACTAAAAAAACAAAAGAAAGTAAAATTAAGGCCATTCTCACTTCATAAGAAATCGTTTGAGCTACAGCCCGTAACCCCCCTAACAAAGCATAATTAGAATTTGAAGATCACCCCGCAATTATTACAGTATAAACTCCTAAGCTCGTACAACAAAGAAAAAATAACAAACCCAAATTGAAAGTATATATGCCAGTAAAATAAGGAATAATTATTCACACCACAAGAGATAAAAATAAACTAAAAATTGGAGAAAAATAATAAGGTAAGTAATTTGAAGTAACTGGATAAGTCTGCTCCTTAGTAAATAGCTTAATAGCATCACAAAACGGCTGAGGGATCCCTGCGAACCCAACCTTATTAGGCCCCTTACGAATCTGAATGTATCCTAAGACTTTTCGCTCCAATAAAGTTAAGAAAGCTACCCCCACCAGCACACAAATAATTAAAATTAACCCTCCTACTAGAGGTATAATGACATCATATATAAACAAGTCCTACCTGTAAAATTCATTTACATCTATGAAATCTAAATTCATTGCACTTATCTGCCAAAGTAGAATTCAACATTAATATTAATCTTTAATTTAAGAATCTGTATTCCCAATGCCTGGTCCTTTCGTACTAAGACATTGTATATTATTAAGGATAGAAACCGACCTGGCTTACACCGGTCTGAACTCAGATCATGTAAGGATTTAAAAGTCGAACAGACCTAAATTTTGAACATCTACACCCAAAATTACCCTTAATCCAACATCGAGGTCGCAACCCTTTTTGTCGATAAGAACTCTCGAAAAAGATTACGCTGTTATCCCCAAGGTAACTTAGACTTATAATCATTAAAAATGGATCAACAAATCATACATAAATGTTTAATTAATAAAAAGAGTTTAATAAATCTTCCTGTCACCCCAACAAAATAATTAATTTAATATAATAAAAAAACTACTAAATAAATTATAAAAAACTTATTATAAAGCTCTATGGGGTCTTCTCGTCCTCTAAAACTATTTAAGCCTTTTCACTCAAAAGTTAAATTCTAATCTCATTTGTACCGAGACAGTCAATACCTCGTCCAACCATTCATTCTAGCCTTCAATTAAAAGACTAATGATTATGCTACCTTTGCACGGTCAAAATACCGCGGCCCTTCAAGAATACTCTCAGTGGGCAGGTCAGACCTCATATTATAATTCAAGAGGACATGTTTTTGTTAAACAGGCGAGCATTAATTTGCCGAATTCCTTAGTACAACCTTTGCCACCAAATAAATTCCAACAACACTTTATACTAATTTTATCAGTATTACTAATTTTACTTAGCTCAAAATAACATTTTAATGAAAAATTTAAATATAGCAAAAAATTAAATATTAAATGAAGATAAATTATTACATCCTTCTTTGGGGGCAAATTCTAAACCTACAAAACTTCATTAAATAAATATATTTTAAAATATACTTCTAAGCTTATCCCCAGAAGTATTAGCATTAAAATCAAAAATAAAAAAAAATTAATTTTATAATTATCAATAGTGCCTGAATTAAATTCATCTCTTAAAAAACCAGATATCTCAAAGAACGGATAACGTTTCATTACTAATTAGCTATTAATAATAATTATTCCACATTAACTATCATAACTAATTAGCTCTCTTCAAATCGGGAAATATAATAGTCATTATAATTATTTTAATAAACCCTGATACACGAGGTACAATCAATTAAATCTACTTTCATAAAACTAATTTTTCAAAATATTTCATAAATCTTTCACAATACAATTTATCTACCACACTAAAAATTTTTTCTATATCCTATACAAAAACTAACTTTAAATAAAAATGATTTTATTAAAAAAAACATTAAACAAAACTCTCTCAGTAATAATTAAATTATCAAAACAAACTGAATCGCACAGTGACTTCTCAGTGTAAATGAAATGCTTAACTAATCAAGCTCTGCCTTGAACTTTCCAGGTACACCTTCCGGTACACCTACTATGTTACGACTTATCTCGCCTTAAATAACGAGAGCGACGGGCGATGTGTGCATGTTTTAGAGCCAAAATCAAATTAACTTAATCAAATTAATTACAATCAAATCCACCTTCCAATAAGTTCTGCCACCTATTTTCCGTATAAATAAGTTTATTGTAACCCATCTCCACTTAACCATAAGCTGCACCTTGACCTGACATCAATTTTAATAAAAAATCAAGAAAATTATACCCCTCTAAGGACATTCTGACGACGGCGGTATACAAGCTGATAACAAAATTAAGTAAGGTAAAACGTGGACTATCGATTATGGGACAGGTTCCTCTGAAAGGACTAAAACACCGCCAAATTCTTTGAGTTTCAAGAACATATCTATTACTACTCAAGCCCTTTTGGTTTACATTTAAAATAATAGGGTATCTAATCCTAGTTTAAAATTTAAATTTCACAGCTTCTAATAAATATGAAAGAAATATTTTAAAATTAAAATTCCACCTAACAAATTTAATTTTATATCCTCAACTACTGTACTTATAACTATAAACTAAAAATATTTACTTGTGCCCTCCGTGTAACCGCGGCTGCTGGCACGACTTTTGCCGGCACTATAAATTATTACTAATTCCAACTTTCCTTGATTAATAAAATTAAATACTGCGAATAAATAATAAATAAAAAATCTTCAAGATTCCCCAGAAAAATCACGCAAAAACTCACATGTAAAACAAAACTAAAATAAATTAATAAGCAAGAATAAAACTTTAACCCTCAACATAAAATTATAGTTTAACCCAAACCTTTATATATAAATCATAAATTAAACATAAAAAAAAGTACTATTAACCCCCTGGTGACCATATCCCATCTGAAACCCATTCTGCATTGATTGCAAGATGGTCAATGTAATGTAGCTCAATAACCCAAACCTCCACTTA